CTTTAATGAAAGTAATATAATATAAAATGAAAGTAATATAATATAAGAATAAAAAGAAAATAGAATAAAAAAATTTAACAGAGTAATGAAAGTTAAAGAGCGATGAAAAAAAAAGAGAAATAGAAAAAGGTTTTTTAAGTATTACCTCTTGTGTAATATAACATAGTAATTATTGTTTTTCCATTGGGAGAGATGGCTGAGTGGACTAAAGCGTCGGATTGCTAATCCGTTGTACGAATTATTCGTACCGAGGGTTCGAATCCCTCTCTTTCCGGTTCCGTTGATTATTTGGTATTTTTTTACCTTTCCAATTTTTGAATTTAATAGTTAAAGATGTAGAATAGATAAAAATGCTAAAAATATTTAAAAGCAAGTCAAAACTCTTATTTTTTATTCTTCGCGGCCAGGATTACGCCCCGGGTCATTAGATAAAAATCCAAAGATGAAGAGAGAGACAAAGAATATCACTACTGTGTAAACAAAGAGTTTGAGAGTAAGCATTACACAATCTCCAATTTTGGTTTGGAAAAAAAGAAAATAGATTCTCTATTTTTATACCCTATATCACAATAATTTTGATCACAATAATTTTGATATCAAGAAATGAAGTAGTTTTTAGAAATAGAAAAGATTTTTTATAAATTCATTTGTAATAAGAGTTGAGTCTTTCATTGCCAAGAATTTGCCTTCACACCTACAATTAGATATTGTGTAGATATTGTGGAGGACTCTTATAATTTATAATATAGGGCTCCCTTTCAAGTTCAAGGGAATGGAAAAGAAAAATGTTTAGAATGAGTAATATCGAATAGGGTAAGCCCTATTTGATTTTTCGCGTCTATATAATAACTTGAATGCTTGAATTGGGGGAGGGCTTATACTATAAGACTTATCTGATCTTATAAATTGTTAGAATTTTTTTTCTTGAATAAATTATTTTAGGACAGTATTAAAAACCTCATCGAAAACTTACAGCAGCTTGCCAAACAAAGGCTAATAGAAAAAAGAGCACAGGGATGACTGGCATTACATCTACAATTGGATTCAAAAAAGCGTAGGCTTCGGGCAATTTTGTGAAGAAAAAACTGCTTGAATAAATAGCCGAATCAAAACAGATACAAAACAAACTAAAAATATTAAGCATAATCCAATTTTATTCTTGAAGATATTTATTCTTGAAGATAATTCTATTTTGATTGAGTTATTAAAATATTATTAATGATGATATCAAAATTTATTTATATAAAATAAAAATAAAGTAAGATAGACAAAAACCCTTATTGATGAACCTCACTCAATCAAAAATCCTTCAATTCTCAAATCAAAAAAGAATAGAAGGAATCCTATTTTCATACAATATCTTAATTGAATTATATATTATGATCAATAAATTGAGTTTAATTCTATATCTACATATATTAAAATCTGAGCAATAAACTAATCTATTTCATAAGATATTTATTGGAACGGGAATTGACGAAGAACTAATACCTATATTAGTTTTTATTAGTGTTGAGTTGAATAGAAATGGGGCGTGGCCAAGTGGTAAGGCAACGGGTTTTGGTCCCGCTATTCGGAGGTTCGAATCCTTCCGTCCCAGCGTATACCTATTCTATACATAAAAAAAAATTACCGGCTTTGGCAACCTTTTTATTATTAAGAGAATAATAAATGCAATTCTTCTTTCGTTTCATATTTTTTTCGTTTCATATTTTTAATAACTTTTCTTGGACTAATTTATTTTTCAAAAAATGGATTGTGCTCAAATAATATGGAAATGGAATTGAATCTATCTTTTTTTTTTCAGGGACGGGGGAAACAGATATCAAAATTCAAATTCAAAACAAAAAAAGTTGAACGGTTTTTTGATCACATTCTTATTTTATTCCCCTTATCTCTTCCTATTTACGTTAGTTACTGAGAAAAAAGTTTTACGTCTCATACCTTACAATGATACACATTTTGAATGCAATTTTTATCCACTTATATATATACCAACGAATCCTTTATCGAATCGTTACAAGTGATGTTTGAGTACGAAGAGAAGGAAGAGCTGTTCGGAAAGTGGGTTTTTATGATCCACTAAAAAAGAAAACTTATTTAAACGTTCCTCCGATTCGATATTTCCTTTAATTTGAAAAGGCACTCAAACGACAGGAACTGTTCATGATATTTTAAATTAAAGAAGGCAGGGGTTTTTACGGATCTTTGTCTTAATTAAAGGCACTGAATTTAATGAAATACAAAAAAAAAGGGGGGTGTGGGTAGTTTGTATATATATATAGCTTAGCTTTGTATAAACTTTTCTATACTATCCCTTCCTTCACTCTTGTTCTATTTATATCTATCTTATTTTTGAAAGTTCTTATTTCATTTTATTTATCCTTTTACCTACAGTGGTTTTGTTTGTATTTATGTGGATATTAGTGCCAATCCAATACAAGCCCTTAGTTTATCTGTTCTTTCTTTTTTTATTCTAATTAGAAAGAATTATTCTATT